AGTTTGTTGGTCAATTTATTGTGTATTTATTATTGTAACTAGGTAAAATGAATTTGAAATCCTTGGTGACAAGAGGGAAACATAGGAAGAAAATGGCGAAGAGTGAGACCAGCAAAACAGGGTATGCGTTTTTTTAATAAAAATATGTCTATCGCACATTCATACACATTACTCAAGAGATGAAATAGTACAGTAATGCAGTGCACCGTGACTTCCACCTACAATTAGATTGGGCTACTCCACTGGTGATTGTAAGAGGCCTAGATAGAGAAATAAAAGATACCAGCTGCCGGAAAGTGCAGGGATGCTATGAGTTTACGGCAAAGTGTAATTAACCCATCAACCAGAGGCCTTGGAAAAAGTGAGGAGAGGTGATTGAGGATTTAGAGGACCCTGATCTTACAACCAGAGGCCTTGGAAAAAGTGAGTAAGGGTTGCAACCTATATTAATGGGCCTGAGACTAGGGAATGAGTGTTTAACTGACAAGGGTTGATGATTCTCACGTGAGAAGCTAAATAAAGAAATAACCCAATACCGGACAATATTCGTATTGACAAGAACTGATTCATGGTTTGTCTGGCAGTACTGTAAAGAACGAATGTAGATATGGTTCACCCATGGTTAGATGATATTATGCACGATATACATAGTCTATCTTTAGTATAATTAAGAGTTTACCTTTGGCAAATCACTGTTATGGGGACAAGAAATTAATGTATTATTATACATAGTTTGTACTGTACCTCTATATACGCATAATTGACATAAACGCCTGGCAGAGCCCAGGCGATTGCAGAGGATAGTTTAGTTTAAAATGCCCGTTTTGGGGGCGGGAGATGAGGCGCGCTTAAAGCCTTTCCTTTGATGTGGTAAGGCTTGGATTGTTTTAGCCTGAGGAGCGGAGCGCTCGTTTCCGGCTTACAAGGCCGGCGCTTTATCTGGTAAGCTACTTAGGCATGTTAGGTGCTGTATGAATTTGTCTTCAAGTGCCGCGGTTAGTGGCATAGCTACTAGGAGAAGTGCAAAGTATAGTGCTGAGGCTAATTGTCCGATGAGAATGTATGGGGTTTCTACTGGCTGTCCTCCGATTCAGGTTAGAATTATTGCGTTTGAGACAAATAGTCAAAATATAATTTGTGTTATTGGTTGGAATGTTATTGCTCGTTGGATGGAGTTGTGTAGTAGTGGAATGAGTAGTAATGCTATGATTGAAAAGAATAAGGCGAGCACCCCGCCTAGTTTGTTTGGGATAGATCGTAGGATAGCGTATGCAAATAGGAAGTATCATTCAGGTTTGATATGTGGTGGAGTGACTAGTGGATTTGCTGGGGAGAAATTTTCTGGGTCCGCTAACAGGTATGGTTGGAATAGTGCAAGATAGAGAGTGACCAGAACTAGGATTGTAGCGCCTAGTAGGTCTTTTGTTGTGTAGTATGGATGAAATGGGATTTTGTCTGTGTGCGAGGCCAATCCTAGTGGGTTGTTTGAGCCTGTTTCGTGTAGAAATAGTAAGTGAATTAGAGCAATGGCTGCGATTGCGAATGGGGTTAGGAAATGGAATGTGAAGAATCGGGATAATGTGGCGGCATCTACAGCGAATCCGCCTCATAATCATTGTACTAATGTCTGGCCAATATAGGGCACAGCTGATAGCAGGTTTGTGATAACTGTTGCACCTCAAAATGATATTTGTCCTCATGGAAGAACGTATCCTATGAATGCTGTCGCTATTGAGAGAAATAGTAGGATTACTCCGATGTTTCAGGTTGTTTGTGATATGTATGACCCATAATAAACCCCTCGTCCAATGTGGATATATAGGCATAGGAAAAACATTGATGCGCCTGTGGCATGGATGTTGCGGATTAGTCAGCCGTGTTGTACGTCGCGTATGATGTGTTCGATAGATGAAAATGCAGTGAGTGTGTCGGCTGTGTAGTGTATTGCTAGAAATAATCCTGTGGTGATTTGTATGATAAGTACTAGGCCTAGTAACGAGCCAAAGTTTCATCATGATGAGATGTTGGATGGTGTTGGTAGGTCAATAAATGTGCTGTTGACCATTTTAAAGATTGGATGATGCTTGCGTGTGATGTGGGCCATTATTGGTGCTTGTAGTTGTAGTGATAGCAGAATTTTATTTTCTGATGTGCTACCGTTGTGGTAGTAAGCTCTATGATATATATTACTTATCTTTTGGGGTGGGCATTTTTGATAGCTATTGTTGGTGTTGCGATTAATCCACTTCCGCATTTTGCTACTGGTGCTTTGGCGGTGGCTGCTGTATTTGGGGCTGCAGTATTGGTGTGATGTGGAGGGTTGTTTTTACCCGTGGTTCTGCTGTTGATTTATCTTGGTGGTATGTTAGTTGTGTTTGCTTATGCTATTGCACTGGTTCCGGGAGAGCGGGCGGAACAGTATGGGGGGTGAGGTAGTTGAGTATGGGTGTTTGTTTTATTGTTCGCCGGGTTTTGCTTAGTGGAATGGTTGTTTGGGGGGAATGTTTCTAATTTTGGTGGGGGAGCTAGTATGTTGCGGCCTCAGGTTGATATGTGTGGTGTTGGTGGATTATATAGTTTTGGTGTGTTATGGTTGTTAGTCTGTGGTGTGTGTTTGTTTATTTGTCTTTTTGTGGTATTATGGTTATCTTTAGGTGGGGAACGGGGCGCTATTCGGGTATTTAGGGGGGGTTTTTGTAGTTGAACACAACGGCGGTTTTTCAGACCGCAGGTCCGGTAGAATTGCCGGCGGAAATTGTCAAGTCTAGAATAGTAGGATAAACATGGTTAGTAGGAATAATGATAAATAAGATTTTATTCGTCCTTGGTGTGCTGTTGAGAGGTGTTTTGATGATGCGGTATTTACATGTTCTAGCATTTTTGGGGCTAGGTGTTCTAGTCATGTTTGGTCATTAAGGTGAGATGCGATCTTTTGGCCGGCAGTGAGGAGTCAGTTTGTCATGTTTCGGTGTGCGTAGGTGTTATAATAGGCGAGGTGAGATGAAAATTTTAATGTTGTAGAGTTTTGTACTGGTGGGCGAGGTGTGAGAGTTAGGTGGATTGTAGCTGTTAGTCCGAGTAGTGCTAAGGTAAGTGCTAAAAGCTTTATTTGTGTTGGTATTGTAAGTGTTTGTGGTGTGGTGTCAAGGTTTAGTACGATTAATATTGCGCCCGAAATGATTGTGGCTAGGGCCAGTCGTGTAATGGGGCGGATTATGTGTGGGTTTGATTCGTCTAGTGGTACTAGTGGGGTGTGTTGTGTGTGTGTTAGTTGAGTATAGTATAATATTCGGGCAGAGTAGGCGGCGGTTAGGATTGTTGCTAGGGCTGTAATAGTTAGTGCTCAGACGTTTAGTCATGAGGTCGCTATTGCTTCGATGATTGCGTCTTTTGAGAAGAATCCAGATATGAAAGGGGTCCCTATTAGGGCTAGTGTAGCAATAGTTATGCATGAAGAGGTGGTTGGAAGGGTTTTGTGTAGTGCTCCCATTTTGCGGATATCTTGTTCGCCTGCTAGGTTGTGGATGATGGCTCCTGAACATAAGAACAGTAAGGATTTGAAGAATGCGTGGGTTAATAGGTGTAGGAATGCTAGTTTTGGTAGGTTAAGGCCGATTGTTACTATTATTAGTCCAAGTTGGCTTGTTGTTGAAAATGCAATAATTTTTTTGATGTCATTTTGTGCTAGTGAACAGACAGAGGCAAATAGTGAGGTAATGGATCCTAGACATAAGCAGGTTGTGAGGGCAAACTGGTTGTTTTCTATGAGGGGATGGGTGCGAAGTAGTATGAATACACCGGCTACAACTATTGTGCTCGAGTGTAAAAGTGCTGAAACAGGGGTTGGTCCTTCTATTGCTGCTGGGAGTCATGGGTGTATTATGAATTGGGCGGATTTTCCTGCAGCAGCCAGGATTAGGCCCAGTAGCAGGGGCAGTATATTTATTGGTGTATGAGAGAAAATTTCTTGTAGGTCAAATGTGGAAAGTGGGGTGGCTAATATGGCTATTGCTATAAGCAATCCAATGTCTCCGATGCGATTATAAGCCACTGCTTGTATGGCTGAGGTGTTGGCTTCTTGTCGGGCAAATCATCAGCTGATTAGTAGGAAGGATATAAGGCCAACGGCCTCTCATCCAACAAACAGTTGGATGAGGTTATTTGTAGTGGTTAGGGCGAGTATGGCAAGTAGGAAGACTAGCAAGTATTTTGAGAATTTAGCATTGTATGGGTCATGTGCTATATATCATTGTGAGAATTCTATAATTGACCATGTAATAAATAGAGCTGTTGGTGTAAATATCATTGTATATGGATCCATGAGTAGGTTGATGTGAAGGGGCAAGTTGCTGGTGGTAAACCATGTAAATGATCAGGTTATTTGGTTGACTCCAAGGTTTAGTATGTGTACTGGTGGCATGAGGCTAGTGATGAATGCAAGTTTTACTGTTTTAGCAATGAAGGCTGGTGATGGGGTTTGGCCTATGGCGGATTTTACTAGTGGGAGGAATAGAATTAGTGGGACAGCGGCGAAGAGGATGAAAAGATCAAGCATTACTTTCACTTGGAGTTGCACCAAGAGTGTTGGCGCCTAAAGCCAATGGGTTGCTATTTTCCTTTAAAAGTAAGAGGGCCGTGAGTGTTAGTCTCGGTAACTTGTATTAGCAGCACTAGTTGTTTATATCCCTCTTGGTACGCAAGAGTGTTTTTGTCTCTGATTCCAGGCTCACAGACTGGTGTTTTGGTTAAACTATGTGTACTGTTATTGTGAAATTAGTAGTGTTGGGTCGGCAATTAGTAGGGCTAGTGGTAATAGGTGAAGGGTAAGTAGTAGGTGTTCTCGGGTGTGGGATGGGTAGAGTTGTGTTGTTTCTGTTGGAGAAGTGCGGACTGTTGTAATGAGCATGTATAATGAGTAGCATGCGGTTAATACGGTATTTAGTAGGATTGGGATGAGTGTTACTGGGGCTCATGAGTATATTGCCAGTAGGGCAAATAGTTCCGCTAATATGTTGGTTGTTGGGGGAAGTGCTATGTTTATTAGTGCAGCGGCTAGTCATCATGCTGTCAGCAGTGGCAGGGTGAGCTGCATTCCTGCAGTAAGAACTAGTGTTCGTGTATTTGTGCGCTCATAGGCGGTGTTTGCCAGGCAGAATAATATTGAAGAGGTAAGGCCATGGGCAATCATTAATATTATGGCGCTCGCGAGACCGAGTGGAGTATTGGTTATTAGTGTCATAATGACCATGGCTATGTGGCTTACTGATGAGTAAGCGATTATTGATTTAAGGTCTGTTTGTCGGAAGCAGATGATGTTAGCTATGACGGATCCTCATAGTGTAATAGATATTAGGGGAAGAATGAAGGTGGCTGTTTGAGTGGCAAGGATATTAGATAGGCGGATAATTCCATAACCACCAAGTTTGAGAAGTACGGCTGCCAGTACCATTGATCCGGCAATTGGTGCTTCTACGTGGGCTTTTGGTAGTCATAGGTGGACTCCATATAGTGGTAGTTTTACCAGGAATGCTATCGTGCAGGCTAGTCATAGTAAGCCGCTTTCTCAGTATGGGGATGGTTTTGGTGTATCTAGTGAGAATATGGGGATTATAGTGTGCATGTGTGTTGTGTGTAGGTATAGCAGTGCTGCTAATATAGGTAGGGATGCAGCAAGAGTGTAGAAAATGAAGTATGTGCCGGCTTCTAGGCGGTCTGTTTGCGCACCTCATCGTGTAATTAGTATTAGAGTTGGTGGTAGTGTGGTCTCAAATGCGATGTAGAATATAGTAAGTTCTGTTGTGGAGAAGGTAATGATGATGGCTGTTTGAAGAAAGGCAATAACTGCTAGGAATATACGTTGGTTAATAATGGGTTCGTTTTTCAGTCGGTATTGGCTTGCTATGGCCATTAGTGGAAGAAGCCAGCACGATATGATCATGAGTGGTACTGAGACTATGTCTAGTGCGAATATGTTTGATATATATGTTGTTGTACCTATATTTGGTTGTGCCAATCAGGTAAGACTAATGGTGGCGAGCAGGAGTGTGAATGACGTGTAGGCTTGAAATAGGGTTCGTTGGTGCAGTAGGGCGGAGGTAGGAATTAGTATTAGCGTTGGGATTAGTACTTTTAACATTGTAGGACGTTAAGGCTGTTAATATGATCGGTGGTGTGGGTTCGAATCGTTGTCACCAGCAGTGACAGGCCAGTGCTAGCTTCACAGGCACTGAGGGTGAGAAGTATTAGTGGGGACGTTGATAATAGTGGCGTTATGGTGTTGATAGAGCAGAGTGTTAGGAATATGTATATGGTGAGTATGATGCTTTCGATGCATAGCAAAACCGAAATTAGGTGGACCCGGTGAAAGGCCATTCCTACTAGGCTGAGTGTAAATGTTGTAGATAGAAGAAGTAAGTGCGTTGATATTTTAGGGCCCTGGATTAATTCAGGATTTACCAAGTCGAAATTGGCGGTCTTATTTAGACTAGCCCCTGATTCTGCTCATTCTAGTCCGCCCTGTAATCATTCGTATACAAGTCCAAGAGTGAGTAGTACGATTAGTGCGATTGCCATAATTGCTTGATGTTGTGGGGTAGTAAGATTTATGGCTCATGGCAACGGTAGTAGAAGGGCGATTTCTAGGTCAAATAGCAAGAATAAAATGGCAATTAGGAAAAATCGAATTGATAGTGGAATGTGTGCGGGTCCAATTGGGTCGAACCCACATTCGTATGGTGAAAGTTTTTGTTCTTCTGGTGAGGACTGTGGCAGTCAGAAGTTGATTAATAGGAGTAGTGCGGACAGTACTATGGTGGTTAGGAGTATGATGGATAGGGCTATTACTTTTCCTTAATTTTTTAAGGCCTAGTGAGTGGAAGTCACTTATACTGTGTTTATACTAGAAAAGTATGATCCTCATCAGTAGATCGAAATATAAAGGAATAGTCAGACTACGTCTACAAAGTGTCAGTATCATGCTGCTGCTTCAAATCCAAAATGATGGGTGCGTGTGAAGTGATAGTTTAGTTGTCGTATTAGACACACTAGTAGAAAGGATGATCCAATGATTACATGTAGGCCATGGAATCCTGTGGCAACGAAAAATGTTGAGCCGTAAACGCCATCTGAGATGGTGAACGGGGCTTCGTAGTACTCTATCATTTGTAGGGCTGTGAAGTACATCCCAAGTAGTGTGGTTACTGTTAGGCCTGAGATGGCATCGATGCGTGAGTTTGTTATAATTGCATGATGGGCTCATGTGACAGTTACCCCTGAGGCGAGAAGTACGGCCGTGTTTAGCAGTGGAACCTCTATGGGATTTAGAGGGATAATGCCAGTAGGTGGCCACTGGCCTCCAAGGTCTGGTGTTGGGGCAAGACTTGAGTGATAGAATGCTCAGAAGAACCCGAGGAAAAAGAATACTTCTGATGTGATAAATAGGACTATGCCGTATCGCAGCCCTTTTTGTACTTTAGTTGTGTGTTGTCCTTGGTATGTTGATTCTCGGGTGATGTCTCGTCATCATTGGAATATTGTTAATAGTAGCACAACTAGTCCGATGGCAAGAATGATGGTTTTTCCTTGATGGAATCACAGTGCTAGTCCTGTTGTTATAAGTAGAGCGGCGATGGCTCCTGTCAGTGGCCATGGACTTGGGTCTACCATGTGGAATGGGTGTGTTTGATGGGCCATTAGGTGTTTTCTTGTAGGTAAAGGCTAAGTAGTAATACGAAGACGTACGCTTGGATGATGGCTACTGCCAGTTCTAGCATGGTTAGTAGTAGTAAGACTATAATGAGAAGGGAGGATGGAGTGGCGGATAGGTGGATTATGTATATTGTTGCTGAAGAAATTAGTTGAAGTAGTAGGTGGCCCGCGGTGAGGTTGGCAGTTAGTCGTACTGCAAGAGCCAGTGGGCGGATAAATAGGCTAATTGTTTCGATTATGACAAGTATTGGGATTAGTGGCGTTGGGGTGCCTTCTGGTAATATGTGGCTGATGGCGTGAGTTGTGTGTAGTCGCAGGCCAATTAGGACGGTGGCCAGCCATAGTGGTACAGCAAGTGATAGGTTGATTGACAGCTGTGTTGTTGGGGTAAAGGTGTAGGGCAGAAGTCCTAATAGGTTTATTGTTAGCAGTATAAATAATAGGGCGATGTATGGGCTGGCCCATTTATGGGCTATTGATGGGAGGGGCCGAAAGATTTGTTGTGCTATCGCTGTTATGGTTTGGTTTGATAGGGTTCGTATTCGGTTTTGGATTAGACGGTTGGTGGAAGGGAGCAAGGGGATTGGAGCTAGTACTGCTATAATAATTAGGGGTAGGCCCAGGATGGTCGGGGTTGCGAATTGGTCGAAGTAAGCTAATATCATGGCCAGGGTCATGTAGTGCCGTGCGCTTTTTCCCATTGAGAGCTCGGAGATGGTGGTGTGGTGCTATTTGAGATTTTTGTCATTAGTAGTATTAGTGTGGTTCAGGTTAGAATGAGTAGTGCGAATCATGGGGTTGGGTCTAGTTGTGGCATGTCACTAAGGGGCACTAGCCCCTCTCTAGCTTAAAAGGCTAGTGCTTGTGTGTAAGCTTCTTAGTGAGACCAGTTTGGATATTCAGTCGGTGAAGTGTATGGAAGGGATGGATTCGATTACGATTGGCATGAAGCTATGATTTGCGCCACAAATTTCTGAACATTGGCCGTAGAACAGTCCTGGGAGTGTTAATGTGAAGGTTGTTTGGTTTAGTCGGCCCGGGACGGCATCGGTTTTAATGCCTAGTGATGGGACGGCTCAAGAGTGTAGTACATCTTCTGCTGATACGAGGGTGCGTGTTGGTGTGTCTGTTGGGAGGACTGTGCGATGATCAACCTCTAGTAGGCGGAGCTGTCCGGGCTGCAGGCCGTCTGTTGTGGTTATATATGAGTCGAAACTTAGGCTCTTATAATCTGCGTATTCATATGTTCAGTATCATTGGTGGCCGATTGCTTTGATGGTAAGGTGTGGGCTTTCTACTTCGTCTATAAGGTAGAGTAGCCGTAGTGATGGAAGGGCAATTGTAATTAGTGTTAGCGCTGGTAGTACTGTTCATACTGTTTCTACTAGCTGTGCATCTGTTGTGCAGGTGTTGGTTAGCTTTGTTGTTAGAACAACGGTGATGGTGTATAAGATTAGAGTACTAATTAGTACGGTGATTATTAGGGCATGGTCGTGAAAGTGTAGTAATTCTTCTATGATTGGGGATGCGGCGTTTTGAAGCCCTAGTTGTATTGGGTGTGCTATTGAGATGCATAGGGGCGTTGCCCTATAATTTGGCACTGACAGGGCCATGTAATGTTTTACTAGCGACTCTGGGAAAGGAGCATGGTGGTCATGCATCTGGCTTGAAACCAGAACTTGGTGGTTCAACTCCATCCTTTCTCGCAAGCGGGCTGTTGGGTGATTATAGGTGTACAGGTTCGTTGTAGGTGTGGTGTGGTGGTGGACATCCGTGCAGTCACTCTAGGTTTGTTGTGGTATGTTTTAGGGCAAGGATTTCTCGTTTGGCTGAAAATGCCTCTCAAATAATGAACACTATGAGGATCATTGCGGCGGTTGAGATTAGTGAGCCAATTGATGAAATAGTATTTCAGGTGGTGTATGCATCTGGATAATCAGAATAGCGTCGTGGTATTCCGGCGAGGCCAAGAAAATGTTGTGGGAAGAAGGTTATGTTAACCCCAGTGAACATTAGGTAGAACTGCAGTTTTGTTCAAGCTTGGTTGAGTGCATAGCCGGAAAATAGAGGGAATCAGTGAACTAGGCCGCCCATGATTGCAAAGACTGCGCCCATGGAGAGCACGTAGTGGAAGTGGGCAACTACGTAGTATGTATCGTGGAGGATAATGTCTAATGATGAGTTGGCCAGGATGATGCCAGTTAGGCCTCCAATTGTGAACAGGAAGATAAACCCAGCAGCTCACAGTATTGGGGCGTCTCATTTAATAGTCCCTCCGTGCAGGGTTGCTAGTCAGCTAAACACTTTGATGCCAGTAGGGATTGCGATGATTATTGTTGCAGAGGTAAAATAGGCACGGGTGTCTACGTCTATTCCTACGGTGAACATGTGGTGGGCCCATACGATGAACCCTAAGAAGCCAATAGATAGTATGGCCCATACTATGCCTATATAGCCAAATGGTTCTTTTTTCCCTGCATAATATGTTACAATGTGCGAGATTATGCCAAAGCCAGGCAGGATTAGGATATATACTTCTGGATGGCCAAAAAATCAGAATAAGTGTTGGTACAGGATTGGGTCACCTCCGCCTGATGGGTCAAAAAATGATGTATTTAGATTTCGGTCAGTTAGTAGCATGGTGATGCCAGCGGCAAGAACTGGTAGGGATAGTAGTAGTAGTACGGCTGTGATTAAGACTGACCACACGAACAAAGGGGTTTGGTATTGAGTTATTTGTGGTGGCTTCATGTTTACACAGGTGGTGATAAAGTTAATGGCGCCAAGAATTGATGACACCCCTGCCAGATGCAAAGAAAAAATGGTAAGGTCAACGGATGGACCTGCGTGTGCCAGGTTTCCGGCTAGAGGTGGGTATACTGTTCATCCCGTGCCTGCCCCAGCTTCTATGCCGGCTGAAGCAAGCAGTAGTAGTAGAGATGGTGGGAGCAGTCAAAAGCTTATATTGTTTATGCGTGGGAAGGCCATGTCTGGGGCGCCGATTATCAGTGGTACTAGTCAGTTTCCGAAGCCGCCGATCATAATTGGCATGACCATGAAGAAAATTATGACAAATGCGTGTGCTGTTACAACTACGTTGTAAATTTGGTCATTTCCAAGAAGTGCCCCTGGTTGGCCGAGTTCGGCGCGGATTAGCAGGCTTAGAGCAGTTCCTGCCGCTCCTGCTCATGCACCGAACAATAGGTATAGGGTGCCGATGTCTTTATGGTTTGTGGAGAATAATCATCGAGTGAGTGACACAGGTAGGGTGGCCGAGCGGCCAGGTAGGAGGTTGTAGCCCTTTTGACAGAGGTTCGAGTCCTTTCTCTATCAGCTAGTCCTGTACGAGCCAAATTGCAAATTTGGCCACGCCGCGTCGCCGCGGCCAGGGCTTCTCTCCTTTTTTGGGAGAAGCCGGATTGAGGCCCGCTGGCTTGGGCGCTTAGCTGTTAATTAAGTTTTTGTAGGATCGAGACCTGCCGGTCCAGTAAGGCTTTAGCTTATTTAAAGTGGCTGGGTTGCATTCAGTTGATGTGTGCTAGTTGCACACAAGTCTTGCAGAAGCTAAGATGTTGAGTCTTGTTTGGGGCTTTGAAGGCCTCTGGTTTAGGTGTAACCTAAGCTTCTTAGTATGGAATAATAATGGGGGTAAGTGGCAGGAGTATGGTTGTTATTGTGGTGGTGATAGCTGTATGGATTGTGTGGTTTCCTGGTGCTAGTCGTCATTCTATTTTTATTGTGGATGGTGTTGGTGCAAGTGTAAGTGAAGTGGAGTATGCTAGTCGGACGTAGAATGCGAGACTCAATAGTGAAGTTGTTGCTATTGCTGTTGCCGTGAGTGTAAGGTTGAGTTCAATTAGTTCTTTTATAATTAAGATTTTTGGTATAAACCCTGATAGTGGGGGTAGGCCCCCTAGGGATAGGAGTGATATGAGTATTAGTAGTATTGCGTGTGGAGAGGACGACCAGGTGGAGGCAGAGTCTTTGATTGTTTTAGTGCTTGTTATTAGGACGATGGAGAAAAAGTTAATGGTTATGATGAAGTATGTGATAAGTGCTAGTAGTGGGAGGGCTTGGTTGAATGTAAGTGTGGCGATTGCCCAGCCTAGGTGGGCGATTGATGAGAATGCTATTATTTTTCGGATTTGTGTTTGGTTTAGTCCACCCCAGCCTCCTAGGGTTGTTGATAGTAGGGCGAGTGGTAGCAGCACTATGGTGTAGGTGTTGTGTGAGATTGTATAGAGTAGTAAGAATGGAGCGATTTTTTGTCATGTGGCGATGATTATGGATATGGCGGTTGATGTACCTTGTATTACTTCTGGTAGTCAGGCGTGTAGTGGGGCTACTCCTAGTTTTATAAGAAGAGCAAGTGTTATTATAGTGCTTGTTGGGTCTGTTGTTAGTTGTGAGATTGATCATTGTCCTGTAAATCAAGCATTTATTGTGCTTGAGAATAGTAGGGTGGTTGATGCAGTGGTTTGAATGAGGAAGTACTTTGTTGCTGATTCGGCTGTTCGTGGGGAGTGGGTTTGTGTTAGTAGTGGTAAAATTGCTATGGTGTTTAGTTCTAGGGCGGCTCAGGCAAGTAGTCAGTGTGATGACATTGATACAATTAAAGTCCCAGTGGCGACAGCAGTTGCTATTAAGGCTATTATGTGTGGGTTAATTAGTAAAGGATGGGGTTGACCAACGTTTTTGGGGTATGGGCCCAAGAGCTTATTTTAGCTGACTTTACTAGTAAATAGTATAGAGGTAGTACGTGGGGTTTTGGGCCCCAAAGGATGGGTTCGATGCCTGTTTTTCTAGGGAGCCGAGGGGACTTGAACCCCTGTTTCGTACTCTATCAAAGTAGTCCTTTAGTGCTCGGGCACGGATCCTAGGTACTTGGTGGTTGACCAGCGAGTGCAAGAGGTAGACAGGTGTGTCATAGACAGATAGCCAATGATATTGGCAGGAATTGTTTTCATGATAGGTGTATTAGTTGGTCGTATCGGAAGCGGGGGTAGGATGCGCGGATTCATAGAAATCCGAGGGTTAGGATTGTGGTTTTTATTATAAGGTTTATATTAGTGAGTGAGTTGTGGTAAGTTTGTGGGAATATGAATAGGGTTGTGGATAGAGAGTTTATTAGTAGGATGTTGGAGTATTCTGCCAGGAAGAATAGGGCAAATGGGCCGGCAGAGTATTCTACGTTGAACCCTGAGACCAGTTCTGATTCGCCCTCTGTCAGGTCGAATGGGGCGCGGTTAGTCTCGGCAAGTGATGACACGTATCATATTATTATAAGTGGTCATGTAGCCAGTGCTAGTGGACATTGGGCTTGTGCAATGATTAGTGTGTGTAGTGTAAAGTTTCCGGCTAAAAGGACGATTGAGATGATGATTAGACCAAGGGCGACTTCATATGAGATTGTTTGTGCTACAGCTCGTAGTGCTCCTAGCATGGCGTATTTTGAGTTTGATGCCCATCCCGATCAGAGGATGGTGTATACTATTATGCTTGATATTGCAAGGATGAATAGTAGTCCCATATTTAGGTTTGCTATGGCGAATGGTATTGGGATTGGGGTTCATAATATTATTGCTAAGATTAGTGCTATGGCCGGCATTAGTAGAAATAGTGTCGAGTATGACAATGTTGGGCGGATTGGCTCTTTGGTGAATAGTTTTAGTCCGTCTGCTACTGGCTGTAGTAGTCCAAAAGGCCCTACAAGATTTGGGCCTTTTCGTGATTGTATTAGTCCGAGTACTTTTCGTTCTAGTAGTGTTAGGAAGGCGACTGCTAAAAGGATTGGGATAATATATATTATAGTGTTTATTAGGCTTGATAGCACTGTATTAAGGAGGGGAGTTGAACCCCTGTTTAAAGGGCTTAGGCCTTTTGCATTGGCTGAAGCTCTGCCACCTTAATGGCAGTGTTTTACTGCTTGTTGTTGCCTAGTGGCTTTATTTGTGTTCAGCCATTGTGATGGGGCGTGGCAGTGCTAGTGGCTCCCATTCCCAGGTCCTTTCGTACTGTGGGAACGTGCGTACATAGATAGAAACCGACCTGGATTACTCCGGTCTGAACTCAGATCACGTAGGATTGTTAATCGTTGAACAAACGAACCGTTAATAGCGGCTGCACTATTTGGGTATCCTGATCCAACATCGAGGTCGTAAACCTTCTTGTCGATAGGGACTCTAAAAGAAGATTGCGCTGTTATCCCCGGGGTAACTTGGTTCGTTAGTCAATTATATTGGGTCATATGTTGATGTGCTTTGGCATGTTGGCCTTAGTTGATGGTGTGTTGGAGGTTAGTTTGTTCTCCAAGGTTGCCCCAACCGAAAACTGCGCCGCTTGCTTGTTAGCGGGTAAGTTTAAAGCTCCGCGGGGTCTTCTCGTCTTATGTCTGTATACCAGCTTTTGTACTGGTAGATCAGTTTCATTGATTTACTATAAGAGACAATTCGGCCCTCATGTAGCCATTCATACGGGTCCTTATTTAAAGAACAAGTGATTGCGCTACCTTTGCACGGTTAGGATACCGCGGCCGTTTAACGGGTGTCACTGGGCAGGCGGGACCTTTAATACTGTTGGTTGCTAAAGGCTATGTTTTTGATAAACAGTTGGGGCCGTTGGTTGTCGAGTTCCTTTTATAGTATTTTATCTTTCTTTCATGCACTCCGATGTCGGGGTTATAGTGGATATGAATATTTTGTCTTGTTGTTTGAGTATTTTACAATTTTGTGTTTAGGTAAGCAGTGTTTTTCGTACGCGTGTGCAGAGTGAGGCTATGGCCGAGTTACTAGTTCTAGCAGTATCTCTTCTACGTGTGCGTAGGATTGCTCGAGTGTGGGTCCGGAGTGGCATGTATGTGTTGAGATTTGATAGGTGTGTTTGCTTTGACGCGGTGGATGTTTGGTAGCGGCTTCAAGGCTTACTCTTTGGTGTATTGGTGTTGTGTCTCTCGGTGCAGGCTGTATCCATGTTCAACTGAGCTGTCCCCCAGTTGAATAGCTTTCAAATGTGGTTTGTACAAGTGATTGTTGTGTGCATTTGAAGTCGAACTAAAATTCGTTTAAATCGAGCAACCAGCTATCTACAGGCGCGGTTGGCATTTCACCTCTATTTTAAAGTCTTCCCATCCTTTTGCTACAGAAACGGGTTCGCACGTAATGCTGCTCTAAAATAGCTCGCGTGTTTTCGGGGTGGCAGATTGCAGTTGCGTTGTACCTGGTTTTGGCTGGCTAGATCATGATGCAAAAGGTACTAGGTGTAATCTATGCTTTTTGGTGCTTTTTGTTTCATTATTATTTCAACGTTCCCTTTCGGTACTATTTGTTATGGCGCAAACTGACTATGTTCGATCGCATCTACTTGTAGTGGCAAATGTTTTGTTTGTTGTTGAGGGTTGGTTTGTGTTGATAGTTTGGCTGGGCAGTGAGCGCAAAAAGGCCCGTGTAAGGGCTTCTTTCAGGTGTAAACTGAGTGCTTAGTAAGCTACTTTTTGTTGGGCCAAGTGCACTTTCCAGTACACTTACCATGTTACGACTTGTCTCTTCTTTGGTGCTTATTTCATTTTATTTATTGGTATGTACATTTCGAAGAGGGTGACGGGCGGTGTGTACGTGCCCCAGAGCAGCATTAAAATAAATAGTCTTTGTTATTTTACTTCTAAATCCTCCTTTGAACAAAAGTTTCATTTTGTTGTCCGTGTTCTCCTTGGTGGAGAATGTAGCCCATCTTTTCCGCCTCGTTAGCTACACCTCGACCTGTCGTATTTGTGGTATGACGATTGTGCTCACTGTTGAACCCTCATGGGGTGGGCTGGAGACGGCGGTATATAGGCTGGATGTGCAATAGGCGGCCGGGTTTATCGGGTAGTATCGGGTTAGTGGACAGGCTCCTCTAGGTTGGGTGGGGCACCGCCAAGTCCTTTGAGTTTTAAGCTTTTCGCTTGTAGTTCTCTGGCGGACACTTTGGTTTTGGTTAGTGTCAATGTTTACGACCGGGCATAGTAGGGTATCTAATCCTAGTTTGTGTCCTGGTTTTCGTGAGGTCAATGTGTTAACTTTGATAAAGGGTTTGTTGTTTGCATAACTGGCGCATTTCACTGCCTAGTGGGGTTTCTCTCTTTGTCTTAGTCGTGTTATCTAGTCACTATTTACGCCGGATTACATTATCTATAGCCTTTTCGTATAACCGCGGCGGCTGGCACGAAATTAGCCGGCTTAGTCTGTGGTATTGCTGAGTCAAATTTTCATTTATTGCTCAATGTTTGTTACTGCTGTAGTCCGTGGGGATGTGGCGGCTTGCTTGGTGTCATGGGCAACCGCAATTGGTGTGCCTGATACCGGCCCAGCGCATCTGTTTAGGGGTGCGGTGGCTCACTCACAGGGTAGCGGAGACTTGCATGTATGTTCTTACCAGGTAGGAAATGTAAGGCTCAGGACCAAGGCCATGTGTTGCTGGGCGTTCGATGGGGTGCCATCTTGGCATCTTCAGTGCCCTGCTTTGGTTAAGCTACAGAAAC